TATATTAACTCACATTTGTTTTTCGATCGTTTCGATGGTAATTACGATTTATTTGATGACTTTATTAGTCCACGAAATCGTGGGACTATATCATTCGTCAGAAAAAGGCATGATAGCCACTTTTCTCTGTATAACAGGATTATTAGTTACTCGTTGGATTTATTCGAGGCATTTACCCTTAAGTGATTTATATGAATCATTAATGCTCCTTTCATGGAGTTTCTCCATTATTCATATGGTTCCCTATTTTAGAAACCAGAAAAATTATTTAAGCGCAATAACCGCACCAAGTGCTATTTTTACACAAGGCTTTGCTACTTCGGGTCTTTTAACTGAACTACATCAATCCACAATATTAGTCCCTGCTCTCCAATCCCAATGGTTAATGATGCACGTAAGTATGATGATATTGAGCTATGCAGCTCTTCTATGTGGATCATTATTATCAGTAGCTCTTCTAGTCATTACATTTCGCAAAAGCATAGAGAGTTTTGGTAAAATCAATCATTTATTGATCAGCAGTGCTCCATTTTCCTTTGGTAGGATTCAAGACGTGAATGAAAGAAGCAATATTTTACGAAGAACTTCTTTTCTTTCGTTTAGAAATTATCACAGGCATCAATTGATTCAGCAATTGGATCGTTGGAGTTATCGTATCATTAGTCTAGGATTTCTATTTTTAACCATAGGTATTCTTTCGGGAGCAGTATGGGCTAATGAGGCATGGGGATCATATTGGAATTGGGACCCCAAGGAAACGTGGGCATTTATTACTTGGACCATATTCGCCATTTATTTACATACTAGAACAAATAAAAATTTGCAAGGCGCTAATTCTGCAATTGTGGCTTCTATCGGATTTCTTATAATTTGGATATGCTATTTTGGGGTAAATTTATTAGGAATAGGTCTCCATAGTTATGGTTCATTCACATTAATATCTAATTGAGGAAAGGACCTGACAAATACAATACATAGGAATAGCCTAGATAATGAAAGCGTGTGTGAGTTTTTGAGAACCATTTGAATCATTACTTGATTCAAATGGTTCTCAAAAACTCCAAACGTATCTGATTACAATTGACTTCAAATACTTATTTTTTTATTGTACAATGAACAATTTTTTAAATCACAGGATGATTTTTTTTATGTCTTGTTGATGAAAACTACCTATAAAAGTAATTAGATAGAATAGCCTCCACCTTGTCAACTGATAATGAGAGAACGAAATCCGGATAAATACCAATACTTAGTACAGGTAGAAAGATACAGATCGAAACAAATAGTTCTCGTGGTCCAGAATCCAAAAAAGAAAAGTTTGGAGCATTAAATTGCTTGTGTCCATAGAACATCTGACGTGACATAGATAATGAATAAATAGGAGTTAATATCATTCCAATTGCCATTACAAAAGTAATTAGTATTTTTGTAATTAAAAAATATTTGGGGCTGGTAATAATTCCAAAAAATACTACCAATTCTGCAACAAAACCACTCATTCCGGGCAATGCAAGAGAAGCCATCGAGAAGCTACTGAACATTGTAAAGATTTTTGGCATTGGCATAGCTATTCCTCCCATTTCGTCGAGATAAACAAGACGTATTCTATCATAACTCGTTCCTGCCAAGAAAAAAAGTGCAGCACCAATAAATCCATGAGAGATTATTTGTAAAATGGCTCCATTGAGTCCCGTATCGGTTAGGGAACCAATTCCTAGAATTATAAAACCCATATGAGATACGGAGGAATAGGCGATTCTCTTTTTTAAATTGCGTTGACCGGGAGATGTTGAAGCTGCATAGATTATTTGCATTGTGCCTACGATCATCAACCAGGGAGAAACTATAGAATGAGCATGGGGTAATAATTCCATATTGATCCGAACCAATCCATACGCTCCCATTTTTAATAAGATTCCGGCTAGAAGCATACATGTACTGTAATGTGCTTCTCCATGGGTATCTGGTAACCATGTATGCAGGGGTATAATCGGTGATTTGACAGCATAAGCAATAAGAAATCCAAAATAGAATATTATTTCCAATGCCATAGGATACGATTGATTGGCTGATGTTTCAAAATTTAATGTTGGTTCATTGGAACCATATAAACCCATACCCGGAACTCCCAGTAAGAGAAAGATAGAACCCCCGGCAGTATACAAAATGAACTTTGTAGCTGAGTACAAACGTTTCTTCCCTCCCCACATGGATAGAAGTAGGTAAACGGGAATTAATTCTAACTCCCACATAATGAAAAAAAGTAAAAGATCTCGAGAAGAAAATGATCCTATTTGACCGCTGTACATTGCTAACATCAGGAAATGGAACAATCGCGAATCTCGAGTAACTGGCCAAGCCGCCAAAGTAGCTAAAGTAGTGATGAATCCTGTTAGTAAAACGGGTCCTATGGAAAGTCCATCGATTCCTAGTCTCCAGTGAAAATCAAAAATATTTATCCATTTATAATCCTGTTCTAATTGGATTAATGGATCGTCCAATTGGAAATGATAACAGAACGCATAGGTCGTTAGAAGTAAGTCTAATAAAATTATACATATAGTATACCAGCGAATCACCTTATTTCCCCTATGAGGGAGAAAGAAAATTGAAGAACCCGCAAATATCGGCAAAACAACAATTAGTGTTAACCAAGGACCATAATTCGTGGTAAAGACAAGATACACTTTGACCATAAAAAACCGCGCTCGAAATCAAATAAAATAATATATATCGAGTACGGTTTTTTTTGTCGGTAAAGAGAAATCAAATGGATTCAAGTGGAGTTTTCCGGAACGTATCAATAAGCTAGACCCATGCTGCGAGTTGTCTCATGCCATAAATAAACCCGAACACTCAAGAAATCCGTTGGGCAAGCAGATTCACACCTCTTACAACCTACACAGTCTTCTGTTCTTGGAGCAGAAGCAATTTGCTTAGCTTTACATCCGTCCCAAGGTATCATTTCTAATACATCTGTGGGACAGGCTCGTACACATTGAGTACACCCTATACATGTATCATAAATCTTTACTGAATGTGACATTGGATCTATAAATTTTTGGAACGTGATAAATTTTCGATCTAGTAAAAATAAATCATATATTGTAGATACCAGACGAATCAATGATTTCCCAGAATTGTTTTCTAATCAATCTACTTCTGGATCTGCTCAGGAGAAAGCGCCAAGATACTTTGATTTCGTATGTTTTAGCAAACATGGCCATACGCTTATGTGGTACATACCGATTTGAATTGGTGAATATTCTATTCTTTAATTTATATGATTATCACATTTATATGATTACCACTATTTATTCAAAAAATTCGATTGATTGATACGAGTCGATTTTCTGTTACGATGAATTGATGAAACAATAGCTGGTCCAATAGCTGCTTCAGCGGCTGCAATAGCTATAACAAAAATGGAGAAAACGTCTCCTTTTAATTGGCGACTATCAAATAAATCAGAAAATGTTACGAAATTTATATTAACCGCATTCAGTATAAGCTCAAGACACATAAGTGCTCTAACCATATTGCGGCTTGTGATCAATCCATAGATACCGATAGAAAATAAATAGGCACTCAAAACAAGTACATGTTCGAGCATCATTGACCAACTCCTTATGAATCTCGATTCATTTCAATATAAACAAAACAACAATTTAACCAATTCAATTGACTAGACTATAATAAGTACGGAATAAAGGAAGGTAGGTATTAGTAATAGATTTCACTAAAAACATTTCCATTTTTTTATACATATACATGAACAATTTTAAAATGGAATTGAAGGAAAATGGATGAGATAAGGCAAAACAAACGAAGTACTCATTTTTTATCTTTCTAAATCTTTATTACTGACGAGCCATAGCAATTGCACCTATCAAGGCAACTAAAAGAATTATAGAAATGAGTTCAAATGGAAGAAAAAAATCTGTTGATAAATGAATCCCAATTTGTTGACCATTATTTATCAAGTCCTGCTCTATAATCTGGTTTGATCTTGTAGTCCAACTAATCCCGTACCATGACGTATCTGAGATAGTAGTAATTAGTGAAACAAAAATACTTGTACAAACTAGTGAAGTGACTCCATCGCCAACGGTCCAAAGATGGAAATCATTGTAATATTCTGAACCATTCATGAACATCACAGCAAATACGATTAAGACATTTATGGCGCCCACATAAATAAGGAGCTGTGCAGCAGCTACAAAATGCGAGTTGGATGGAATATGGAATAAGGATATACAAACAAGAACCAATCCCAACGAAAAGGCAGAATAAATTGGATTGGTAAGTAATACCACTCCTAGACCTCCTAATATAAGACCCGATCCCAAAAATACTAAAAGAAAATCATGTATTGGTCCAGGTAAATCCATTATATGTAAAATAAATGAGAGTCGAAATGTTTCATGACCTTATTCACCAGACAGGAAAAACGAAGTTACCTTTTTTTTTTTTATTTTGATACGTTCCTAATTGAATTCAATCCTCATGAGGTGTGGGTTGATGTAGATACACTTAATTAATTCAATTTATATTAATTGAATTTCTAATTGAATCCCATTTCATTTCTCTATCCAAAAGAGTTGTTTGAATTCTATTTATAGATTATTCTCTTTCTCTATGTTATATATTATATATTTATATTGAATTGATTGTTTTGTTAGATTTAGAAATCATCATGGATATATGAATAGAGTTTCTATTCAAAGAAAGACGTGATTCTCACCAACCCATAGTTAGGATTTTTAGTTATTGACCAAACAAAATGAAAGAAGCTTCGCTCCTTTAAATCAAAACTGAATTTTAGTAATTGGTAATCGTTCTTGACTCAAGGGGTTTATCCGTGGATTTTTTTATTTGAGTTGAATTCATAATTGTTTGAATTGTGTAATCTCCAATTACTGACATTGGTAACCGCCCCAAAGCAATTTGATTATAATTCAATTCATGACGATTATAAGTAGAAAGTTCATATTCTTCAG